CTGCACATCAACTCAATCGCATGCGCTTACACGTGGCAGTTGTCACTCGACTATAATTATATGTTTAATAACCATTAATCTATATTGATACTATAATTATATGTTTAATAACCATTAATCTATATTGATACTATAATTATATGTTTAATAACCATTAATCTATATTGATACTATAATTATATGTTTAATAACCATTAATCTATATTGATACTATAATTATATGTTTAATAACCATTAATCTATATTGATACTATAATTATATGTTTAATAACCATTAATCTATATTGATACTATAATTATATGTTTAATAACCATTAATCTATATTGATACTATAATTATATGTTTAATAACTAATATCACATATCCCCTCATATCTTATGTATAATAACCTTTATCTTATCACAAACATACATGTATGTATAATCCACATTCAAATATTCACAACAAGCTTATCTTGTCCCTAATTAAAGTATAATCATACATGTTAATAACTTGACCACAAATGACTTACCAATAATAATGAATGGCACCGCCCATATTATGAATACTTGACTGGACCTTCCCTTGCTCGAGTAAATTCAGACCTTTACCTAAGTGAGTCCAACTGGATCTTCCAAATTCCTCAATCCTACCAATATTAAGATAATGATAAACCCTAATAAAGAAATACTTACACCCTAAACAATTACATACCTCCCTTACCACTATTTCTGCATGTTTCATTCATATTATCAAGGTAAAACCTTCACTTGCATAAGATCACACAGACTATTTCATCAAGCTTCCTTAATCCTCTACCATGGACAACTAATTATAAGCACAAATTGCTTAATTGCAATGAATATTATTAACAACATAAATAAGTCAGTCCACAACACTGAATAATCTTACATGACGCCTACTCGTTCACCCAATGATACCCCAATCAACCACAATTGGATCAGTTCCGCTCGCTGGTCACTTTCCATGGGCCTCGATCGTAGAGTTACAGTCCTTATCTTTCAGAAGGTTACTGACGGATGTGAATCTATGGACACATATTGATTAATCGAATACACGGTGCTTTTTAAAAGGTAACCCTCCTATGCGTTAAATACCTACCTACTAGGTTCCAACCACTCATGATAGCAACAACATCTGGTAATTTTATATGGGGAATGCGATCATGACCTAATTTTTTTTTTGCCGGGGAAAAAAAAAATTCGGCCTACTGCATATGTGCCACAGGTTGGACTAATGGTGCTGGTGTCTCTCTAATAATAAATAACCGTGACTCCACGTTTTTAAATAATTGAAGTCTTCATATATTAAAGGATCTACTACATATAATTAAGGTAGAACTAATAGTGCAGGTCGCATTAATCAACATTATCGCTTGTATGGTGCATTTTAATTAATGCTTAGATGACATAATGCAAATTCACCATTAAGTGATATTCCCCCCGGTCTCACCTGCGATAAACGATTTTTTTCTGATACCCCCCCCTTTCCCCCCCCACACGTAAATTCCTATAGTTAGCCTTAAAACCCCCCCCGAGATTAAGGTTTATAGAAATATTAACCGCATGGGCCACAAAAATCCCCACATATAACTACATAGCTATATGTGCACACCACCCGCAACGCATATGTCCTTTAAATAACAGCTACTAAATAATATACACTGTGTCATTTTCTCCATATGTAGCATACTTTACGCTACTGTGTACACCACTTAGATGTGCTTCAACCTTACCCCCAGGGAGGTCTAATTTGCCTTGCAACTTACTAAGTGTATTCACACCACCCACTCTCTTATGTAGTATACTTTACGCTACTGTGTACACCACTTAGATGTGCTTCAACCTTACCCCCAGGGAGGTCTAATTTGCCTTGCAACTTACTAAGTGTATTCACACCACCCTAGCTTTTGAAGGAAAAGAGCTTTCCATTGGCCTTAGGCGCCAACATCTCTTGGTGCAAGTCCAAGTAAAAGCTCCGCCCTGGTAGCTTAAATTAAAGCACTGGTCTTGTAAGCCAGAGACTGTAGCTTAAACCCTACCCAAGGCTTCAAAACAAAAGGACTTTAACCTTTACCTCCGACCCCCAAAGCCGGCATTCTACCTAAACTATGTCTTGTACTCTTATAGCTTAACTTTAAAGTATAGTGCTGAAAACGCTAAGATGAACCCTAAAAAGTTCTGAGGGTATAAAGGTTTGGTCCTGGCCTTATTATCAACTGTTTCTCAACTTACACATGCAAGTCTCAGCACACCCGTGAGAACGCCCTTTTAACCTTCACCAGGTAAAGGAGCTGGTATCAGGCACAGATTCCTTGCCCACAACACCTAGTCTCACCACACCCCCAAGGGTACTCAGCAGTGATTAACTTTGCGCATAAGCGACAGCTTGACTCAGTTAGGGAAAACAGGGCCGGCTAACACGGTGCCAGCCGCCGCGGCTACACCGTGGACCCAAGTTGATAATCACCGGCGTTAAGCGTGATTAAAGTTCTATAAAATTAGGGCCAAATTAACACTTAGTAGTATTATGCTTGTTGTTAAGAAGAACACAAACGAAAGTTGCCCTATATTACCTTGAATACACGACAGCTAGGGAAACAAACTGGGATTAGGTACCCCACTATGCCTAGCCGTAAACAATTAACTTACACCCACACCGCCAGGGGATTACGAGCAATGCTTAAAACCCAAAGGATTTGACGGTGTCCCACCCAACTAGAGGAGCCTGTTCTATAATCGATGATCCCCGCTTCACCTAACCACCCCTCGCCTTCAGTCTGTATACCTCCGTCGAAAGCTTACCATGTGAACGCCCGCAGTAGGCTTAAGGACCCCCGTCAATACGTCAGGTCAAGGTGCAGCTTAAGGGGTGGCAAGTAATGGGCTACAATTTCTAATCTAGAACAAACGAAAGACTATGTGAAACCCTAGTCATGAAGGTGGATTTAGTAGTAAAAAGAAAGCAGAGTGTTCTTTTTAACCCGGCTCTGGGACGCGTACACACCGCCCGTCACCCTCTTCGATAGTACCGGACCTGTTCATAACCCAACATCACGTTTTAGAAGAGGCAAGTCGTAACATGGTAAGTGTACTGGAAAGTGCACTTGGTATATCACAAAATGTAGCTTAACAAAAGCCCCTCGCTTACACCTAGGAGATACCTGTTTAACCCAGTTCATTTTGAGCCTAAAATCTAGCCCATAAATTCGTATGACCACCCCCCCCCCCCCACAACAACAAAACATTTTAACAACATAGTACAGGCGATCGAAAAATTTCTAAGCGCTTCAGATACAGTACCGCAAGGGAAAAATGAAATAGAAATGAAATAATCCTAAAGCCCCAAATAGCAGAGACACCACCTCGTACCTTTTGCATCATGGTCTAGCTAGTCTACCCAAGCATAATGAAATTTTAGTTTGACACCCCGAAACCAAGTGAGCTACTTCAGAACAGCCGAAAGGGCCAACCCGTCTCTGTTGCAAAAGAGTGGGAAGATTCTCAAGTAGAGGTGATAAGCCTACCGAACTTGGAGATAGCTGGTTGTTCGAGAAAAGAGTTTTAGCTCAACCTTAAGTCTCTTTATTAAACCAACCAAACCCCTAGACTTAAGAGCTATTCAAATAAGGCACAGCTTATTTGAAATAGGATACAACCTACAACATAGGGTAAACAAGAGGGGCCTAAATAAAGTGGGCCTAAAAGCAGCCACCTTCAGAAAAGCGTTAAAGCTTAACTACCTACCCCCCCCCCCCATAATACCTAAAATCTTCACTAACCCCTCACTACTACCGAACAATTTTATACTCGTATAAAAGCTATAATGCTAGAACTAGTAACAAGAAATTGCCTTTCTCCTAAATGCAAGCATAAACCAAAATAGACTATCTATTGGTCATTAACGTAGCTGCTAAATTATAGCAACCCCGCTAGAAAATCCTATAAACCCTAACGTTAACCTTACACTAGAGCATTGCAGGAAAGATTAAAAGAAAAAGAAGGAACTCGGCAAATCTTAGCCTCGCCTGTTTACCAAAAACATCGCCTCTTGACAAAACATAAGAGGTCCAGCCTGCCCAGTGACAAAGTTTAACGGCCGCGGTACCCTAACCGTGCGAAGGTAGCATAATCACTTGTTCTTTAAATGGGGACTCGTATCAACGGCACTACGAGGGCTATACTGTCTCCTTTTTCTAATCAGTGAAACTGATCTCCCCGTGAAGAAGCGGGGATTAAAATATAAGACGAGAAGACCCCATGGAGCTTTAAACTCACCATGCACCTCTGTGCCCCCCATATCCTTAAACACAACGGACCTGCATGCTAGTTTTAGGTTGGGGTGACCACGGAGTACAACTTAACCTCCACAGCAAATGGGCTAATACCCTTATCCACGAGACACAACTCTAAGAATTATTATACTAATGCTTATTGACCCGATATTCGATCAATGAACCAAGTTACCCTGGGGATAACAGCGCAATCTACTTCAAGAGCCCATATCGACAAGTAGGTTTACGACCTCGATGTTGGATCAGGGTATCCCGGTGGTGCAGCCGCTACCAATGGTTTGTTTGTTCAACGATTAAAACCCTACGTGATCTGAGTTCAGACCGGAGTAATCCAGGTCGGTTTCTATCTATAAAGTGTTCCCCCTAGTACGAAAGGACCGGGACAACATGGCCAATGCCCAAGCAAGCCATAATCTTCCACTAATGAACCTATCTCAACTAGTCTAGACCTAACACCCGCCCCCTAAACTAGGGTAATTAGTGTGGCAGAGCTTGGTTATGCAAAAGATCTAAGTCCTTTCAACCGGGGTTCAAATCCCCTTACTAATTTTTTGTGGCAGTTATCACGAGCATCTTACCTTTACTCTACATTGCACCTATTCTTCTCGCGGTCGCATTTCTAACTTTACTTGAACGAAAGATTTTAGGCTATATACAACACCGTAAAGGCCCCAATGTTGTAGGCCCATTTGGACTTTTTCAACCAATTGCTGATGGCTTAAAACTATTCACTAAAGAACCGATCCGCCCGTCAACATCCTCACAAATTTTATTTATACTAACGCCTACCCTTGCCCTAACCCTTGCTATAATCATATGAACCCCCTTCCCTATACCTATCCCCTATGCTAATCTGAACCTCAGTATTCTCTTTATCCTTGCCGTCTCCAGTCTAATTGTGTATACAATCTTGGGTTCAGGCTGAGCCTCAAACTCCAAGTACGCCCTAATTGGAGCCCTTCGAGCCGTCGCCCAAACCATTTCATACGAAGTTACTTTAGCCCTAATTATATTATGCGCCATTTTCCTCACAGGAGCCTTTACCCTCTCCTCTTTTTCTGCCTCCCAAGAATTAACTTGATTTATTCTACCACTCTGACCCCTATTCCTCATATGGTTCGTCTCTATTCTCGCCGAAACAAATCGAGCCCCGTTTGACCTCACAGAAGGTGAATCTGAGCTAGTCTCTGGCTTCAACGTTGAATATGCAGGGGGACCCTTCGCACTATTTTTCCTTGCAGAATACTCAAACATCCTAATAATAAGCTCCCTCTCAACTATCCTTTTTCTGGGATCCCACATGTTACTACTAATCCTCTCTACCCCTACCCTCATGACTAAAGCCTCCTTATTAGTTTTCTGCTTCCTCTGGATCCGAGCCGCCTACCCCCGATTCCGCTATGACCAACTTATACATCTTGTGTGAAAAAATTTTCTCCCCCTCACACTTGTTTTAGTAACATTCTACATCTCTATACCAACCTCCCTCCTCCTCACCCCACCCCTCCCCTGGAAGCGTGCCTGAAAGCTAGGGACCTCCTTGATAGGGAGGCTAATAGGGGTTCAAACCCCCTCACTTCCTTTAAAGAGGTAGGAATTGAACCTACACCTGAGAGATCAAAACCCTCTGTACTTCCCCTATACTACTCCTTAGTAAGGTAAGCTAAACAAGCTTTTGGGCCCATACCCCAACAATGTCGGTTAAAATCCTTCCTTTACTAATGAACCCCCTCGCCTTCACAATCTTCCTATTAAGCCTTGCTATCGGGACCACTATCACCCTCTCTAGCTTCCATTGAATACTAGCCTGAGTCGGTCTAGAAATCAACACCCTTGCTATTATTCCCTTAATAACAAAAACACCCCATCCACGAGCCATTGAAGCCGCTACAAAATATTTCCTCACCCAAGCCGCAGCCTCCGCCCTAATTCTATTTTCAAGTCTCATCAACGCTTGACAAACCGGAGAGTGAAACATTAGTTCTCTTTCAGATTTACCAGTAACCACTTTTTCTATCGCCATCATAATAAAACTAGGTCTAGCCCCCCTGCACTTTTGAATACCTGAAGTCCTTCAAGGAATTTCGCTCCCAACTGGACTAATTTTATCTACCTGACAAAAAATTGCCCCCATAACCCTACTTCTACACACCTCCCCCCTGCTCAACCTCAACTTAACAGTCACTTTAGGCCTCGCATCCATTCTGATTGCAGGCTGAAGCGGCATTGGCCAAACCCAACTTCGAAAAATCATAGCCTTCTCCTCCATTGGACACCTAGGTTGAATTGTCATTGTCCTAAAATTTAGCCCTCAACTCGCCCTCTTCAATTTTATTTTATATATCATCATGACAGCCGCTATATTTATATCACTTACTGTGATATCCACCACAAAAATATCACAAATCTCTGCTTCATGATCAAAAAACCCCGCCCTCTCCACCACCATCATGCTCATTTTATTATCTCTAGCTGGCCTTCCGCCTCTCACAGGATTTGCCCCCAAACTATTAATTACTCTCGAATTAGTAAAACAAGACGCGATCCTACTTGCCTCAGCAGTTATACTCATCTCTTTACTAGCCCTCTTTTTTTATTTACGACTAACGTATATTATTGCCCTAACCCTCTCGCCTAATACCCCAGACTCACTACTCATTTGACGAGCCACCTCCAAATCATATTCGTTAATCGCGGTCATAAACACCCTAGCCCTCACTCTTCTCCCCCTTACACCTACCATTCTTCTCCTATAGAAACTTAGGCTAACATAGACCAAAGGCCTTCAAAGCCTTAAGTGAAGGTTAAACCCCTTCAGTTTCTGTAGGACTTGCAGGATATTAACCTACATCTCCTGAATGCAACTCAGATTCTTTAAATTAAGATAAAGTCCTCTAGAACGACGGGCCTCGATCCCGTAATATTTTAGTTAACAGCTAAACACTCTATCCAGCGAGCTTCATTCTACTTCTCCCGTCTATGGAAAAAACGGGAGAAGCCCCGGCAGGCGTTAACCTGCGTCTTGGGGTTTGCAACCCCACGTGATAACACCCCAAGGCCTGGTAAAGAGAGGGCTCAAACCTCTGTCTTCGGAGCTACAATCCGCCACCTGCTCGGCCACTTTACCTGTGATATTTACCCGCTGATTCTTCTCCACTAACCACAAAGACATTGGAACCCTCTACTTAATCTTTGGGGCCTGAGCCGGCATAGTCGGAACAGCCCTAAGCCTTCTTATCCGAGCAGAATTGAGTCAGCCCGGAACCCTCTTGGGAGACGACCAGATTTATAATGTCATCGTCACTGCCCACGCATTTGTAATGATTTTCTTCATAGTTATGCCAATCCTTATCGGGGGCTTTGGTAACTGACTGATCCCTCTAATAATTGGAGCCCCTGACATAGCCTTCCCGCGAATAAATAATATAAGTTTCTGGCTGCTCCCACCGTCTTTCTTTCTCCTCTTAGCCTCCTCCACAGTTGAAGCTGGAGCGGGTACGGGCTGAACGGTCTACCCCCCTTTAGCCGGTAATCTAGCCCACGCAGGCCCATCGGTAGACCTGGCCATCTTTTCACTACACCTAGCGGGGGTGTCATCCATCTTAGGAGCTATTAATTTTATTACAACAATTATTAATATAAAACCCGCATCCACAACACAATACCAAACACCCCTCTTTGTCTGATCAGTACTAATCACTGCTGTTCTTCTGCTTCTCTCTCTCCCAGTCCTGGCCGCCGGAATCACTATGCTTCTTACGGACCGAAATCTAAATACCACCTTTTTTGATCCCGCGGGAGGCGGAGACCCGGTTCTTTATCAACACCTATTCTGATTCTTCGGCCACCCCGAAGTTTATATTCTTATTCTCCCGGGCTTCGGCATCATCTCCCATGTAGTAGCCTACTACTCTGATAAAAAAGAACCCTTCGGATACATGGGAATAGTATGAGCAATACTTTCTATCGGTCTTTTAGGCTTCATTGTTTGAGCCCACCACATATTTACAACTGACCTAAATGTGGACACACGAGCCTACTTCACATCCGCTACAATAATTATTGCTATCCCAACGGGAGTTAAAGTATTTAGCTGACTAGCCACAATGCACGGAGGGATCATTAAATGAGACGCCCCAATACTTTGGGCCCTCGGGTTCATTTTTCTCTTCACAGTTGGGGGTCTCACCGGCATTGTCCTAGCAAATTCCTCCATTGATATTGTGCTCCACGATACATACTATGTAGTAGCCCACTTCCACTATGTACTATCCATGGGGGCAGTCTTTGCGATCATGGCCGGATTCGTTCACTGATTCCCCCTATTTACAGGATTTACCCTTCACAACCTATGAACTAAAATCCACTTTGCTGTTATATTTGCCGGAGTAAATTTGACATTCTTCCCCCAACATTTCCTCGGTCTAGCAGGAATGCCACGTCGCTATTCCGACTACCCAGATGCTTACACCCTATGAAATACAGTCTCGTCTATCGGGTCTTTAATCTCTCTCGTGGCTGTAGCTATAATAATATTTATTATTTGAGAGGCCTTTGCTGCCAAACGTCTGTTCCCAGGGGCAGAATTAACATCAACTAACATCGAGTGGGTACTTGGGTTCCCGCCTCATTACCATACATTTGAAGAGTCAACTTTCTCTATCAAATTGGCTCAAGAAAGGAGGGAATTGAACCCCCGTACCCCGGTTTCAAGCCAGACACATAGCCTCTCTGTCACTTCCTTTGAGGGGTTAGTTAAACAATAACACTGCCTTGTCAAGACAAAATTACTAGTTAAACTCTTGTACCCCTCTATGGCACACCCCACCCAACTTGGCTTCCAAGACGCAGCCTCCCCCATTATAGAAGAATTACTTCACTTTCACGACCACGCCCTTATAGCAGTACTTCTAATTAGTATACTTGTCTTGTACATCATTTCTGTTTTAATAACAACTAAACTTTCTAGCACCAACACAATTGATGCCCAAGAAATCGAGATGGTCTGAACTATCATGCCTGCCGTAATTCTTATCGTAATTGCACTGCCATCCCTACGCATTCTTTATCTAATAGACGAAATCAGCAACCCAGATATGACAGTAAAAACAATTGGTCATCAATGGTACTGAAGCTATGAATACTCAGACTTTCCTAATTTAAATTTTGACTCTTATATAACCCCGACAAAAGACCTAGAGCCAGGCCACTTCCGCCTCCTAGAAGTAGACAACCGAATGGTTACTCCAATTGGTACAGCCGCACGTATCCTCATTACTGCTGAAGATGTTCTTCACTCCTGAGCTGTCCCCGCCCTAGGTGTTAAATCTGACGCAATCCCAGGTCGACTAAACCAAACCTCCTTTCTCATCGCCCACCCTGGGATCTTCTACGGCCAATGCTCTGAAATCTGCGGAGCTAATCACAGCTTTATACCCATTGTGATTGAAGCTCTCCCAGTCGCAAATTTCTTAAACTGGGTTAATATTTCTCAAGGTACCTCATTAAGAAGCTGTAGGTTAGCGACAGCCTTTTAATCTGTAGACAGGTGATTCCAACCACCCTTAATGACATGCCCCAACTCAACCCCCTGCCATGACTATGTTATCTTATCTTCGTATGGCTAATTTTCCTATTCTTAGCGCCCTCCAAAATTTTAAAACACATTAATCTTAATGAACCCAACCCTAAAAGCGCTAAAACAAATAATTACACATGAACCTGACCATGATAACAGACTTATTTAGCCAATTTGCCTCTACAACTTTTTCCGGCATCCCCATTATCCTCCTGGCCATACTCACCCCCTGATTATTGCTCCCCGCACCCTCCGCCAAATGAGTCAATAACCGCCTTATAACCTCCCAAAATTGGTTCTTAACTTTGTTTACTAAGCAGCTCTTACTACCACTTAACATGCCAGCCCATAAGTGGGCCTTCCTCCTAACCTCTTTAATAACTTTCCTTCTAAGCATAAACCTATTAGGCCTACTACCGTATACATTTACACCTACAACTCAACTGTCAATCAATCTGGGACTGGCTATCCCACTCTGATTAGCAACTGTTCTTACAGGCTTTCGTAACCAATTTAACCACTCCCTAGCACATTTTCTCCCAGAGGGAACTCCAACCCCCCTCATCCCAGTTCTAATCTTGATTGAAACTATTAGCCTCTTCATCCGACCTCTAGCCCTGGGAGTCCGACTCACTGCCAACCTCACCGCTGGACACCTCCTTATTCATCTGATTTCCTCAGCCGTGACCGCAATCTATCCCTTATCCATTATGGCCTCATTACTAACCTTCTCAGTTCTGATTCTCCTTACAATACTAGAAATTGCAGTTGCCATGATTCAAGCTTATGTCTTTGTCCTCCTATTAAGCCTCTACCTCCAAGAAAATACTTATGGCCCACCAAGCACACGCTTTCCACATAGTTAACCCCAGCCCTTGACCCCTCACAGGAGCCACCGCTGCTTTTTCAGTGACATCCGGCCTCGCCGCATGATTCCATTTTGACACTTTTAATGTTCTAGCCCTAGGCCTTATTTTGATACTATTAACAATATATCAATGATGACGAGATGTCGTCCGCGAGGGAACCTTCCAAGGCCACCATACCCCCCCAGTTCAAAAAGGTCTTCGTTACGGCATAATTTTATTTATTACCTCCGAAGTGTTTTTCTTCATCGGTTTCTTCTGAGCATTCTATAATGCCAGCCTTGCTCCTACGCCAGACGTAGGAGAATGCTGACCCCCAACAGGAATTATTCCCTTTAACCCCTTTGAAATCCCACTTCTTAATACAGCAGTCCTCCTTGCCTCAGGCGTTTCTGTTACTTGAGCCCACCACAGCATTATGCAAGCTAACCGTAAAGGCACTCTTCAAGCTCTAACTATCACGGTCTCCCTCGGCCTCTATTTCACCCTCCTCCAAGCCATAGAATACTATGAAGCCCCCTTCACAATTGCAGACGGAATTTACGGCACCACATTCTTCGTAGCTACAGGCTTCCATGGCCTGCATGTAATTATTGGGTCTATTTTTCTTATCGCCTGCCTCCTCCGACAATTACTTTTCCACTTTACTTCACAGCACCACTTTGGGTTTGAGGCCGCAGCTTGATACTGGCATTTTGTAGACGTTGTCTGACTTTTCCTCTATGTTTCAATCTACTGATGAGGCTCATATTTTCTTAGTATAGTAGTACGGATGACTTCCAATCATCTGGCCTTGGTTAAACCCCAAGAGAAAATAATGTTCGTATACTTCTTTATCGCCTCCCTCTTATCAATTATTCTAGCCGCAATTAGCTTTTGACTCCCCCTTATTTCCCCTGACACAGAAAAACTTTCCCCATATGAATGCGGATTTGACCCCCTCGGATCTGCCCGCCTCCCTTACTCTATGCGATTCTTCCTTGTAGCCATTCTTTTTCTACTTTTTGATCTAGAAATTGCACTACTCCTCCCAACCCCCTGAGCTCTCCAGCTTCAAGACCCCTCCATAGCTGTTATCTGAGCCATTACTATTATTGTTCTCCTGATTTTTGGCTTTGCCTACGAATGAATCCAAGGAGGCCTTGAATGAGCTGAATGGGGTGTTAGTCCAATAAAGACAGTTAATTTCGACTTAACTAATTATGGTTTAAATCCATAATGCCCCTGTGACCATCCTTCTAGTTGTGATATTTTCCATCGTCCTCGCAGGCCTATCCTTCCACCGCATACACCTCTTATCAGCCCTCTTATGTCTAGAGGGAATAATACTGACCATCTTTATTGGCCTCAGCCTCTGGCCCCACCAAATATTTGCAAGTCCCTTTATAACCCCCCTTATCATACTAACTATATCATCCTGCGAAGCCGCTTTAGGTCTGTCCCTGATAATCGCCACGGCCCGCTCCCACGGCACTGACAACCTCAAAACCTTAAACCTCCTGCAATGCTAATAATTTTATTTGCCTGAGTTTCAGTATTTCCTACAATCCTAATAGCCCCAGCCAAACATATATGAACATTAGCCACTAGCCAAGGCTTCCTGATTACATTTTTTTCCCTCTCTTGAATATTCCTTCAAGATTTTAACTTCGCCAACCCTTTGTTTCTTATTGACAAAATTTCTGGCCCCCTCACTATTTTAACCTGCTGATTATTCCCCCTTACTATGCTGGCCAGCCAGAGTAAGATGCGCCTAGAGCCTATTAACCGCCAACGAGCCTATATTCTTAATATTACATTTTTACAACTGATGACTCTCTTAGCTTTTTCTACACCTGACCTAATATTATTTTTCATTTTTTTTGAAGCCTCACTAGTTCCAACTATAATCGTCATCACCCGCTGAGGGGCCCAAGAACGACGACTAGAAGCCGGCATATACCTAGCTTTCTATACAATACTGGGGGCAATCCCTCTTATAATTTGGATTACCAAATTTTATTCTACCCATGGCTCCCTCCTCCCAACCCTCACCCACACCCTCCATATTACTCAGGCTACGACAAATTACCCCGGCCTATTCTGGACAATTTACAATGCAGCATTCCTCATTAAACTACCTATTTATTGCCTCCACCTCTGACTCCCCAAGGCACACGTAGAAGCACCCATCGCAGGCTCTATGATCCTAGCAGGCACCCTACTTAAACTTGGAGGCTATGGTATTCTCCGTTCATCCCCCCTTCTGCAAGAAAATGACCTAAATCAAACGCTACTAATTATACTCATTGCTATTTTAGGTATCCTGGCTACTGCACTCCTTTGTCTCCGACAAACAGACCTAAAATCCCTCATCGCCATATCTTCAGTCAGTCACATAAATCTCGTGGTCGCTGCCGTCTTAATCTCTTCTCCATGAAGCTACTCCGGGGCAATAACAATAATAATCGCCCACGGCCTTACATCTTCAGCCCTCTTCTGCCTCGCCAACACCTCCTATGAACGCACAAACAGCCGAACCATAATCCTACTCCGTGGGATACTACTCATTTTTCCCCTTGCTGGACTATGGTGGTTAATTATTATACTACTTAACATGGGCCTCCCCCCATCAATTAACTTTGCAGGCGAAGTCCTCATCATACTATCACTATTCAGCTGATCCCCCGTCGCTTTTCTAATTGTAGCCCTTAACTTAGTTTTTACAACTGCCTATACCCTCTATGTCCTATGGGCCACTCAACGAGGCCCCCTGCCAGACCACATTAAAACTTTATTCCCCTACCAAATTCGTGAACATCTTCTTCTTTCTCTACATATCTTGCCAGGCTTTCTTCTTATCCTCAGCCCAGAAATTATTCTCTGTAAATATAGTTTAATAAAAACACTAGATTGTGATTCTAGCAATAAAGGTTGAACCCCTTTTATTCACCGAGCTTAACTGGTGTAGTGGGAACTGCTAATTACCCACGACTACAGTTCAATTCTGTGGTTTGCTCACACACACTACTCTAAATACTAGTGTGAAATATGCCCATCGGGACAGATCTGATTGCATTAGGCATCTCTACCCTCACGATTATGTTAATCATTTATACCCTACTCAACTCTCGAATAAAATACTTTCATCTGCTGGCTCAAAATACAGTAAAAATAGCATTTTTTATCTCACTCCTTCCCCTGTATACCTTTCTTAATGATGATAACGCAAATACTTCAGCCACCACAACATGATTTAGCTTAGGAACCTCCGGCCTCTCCTTCACAACACAATTTGACTTATATACTCTTCTTTTCCTACCCATTGCTTTTCTAGTTACATGGAGTATCCTAGAATTCTCCTCTTGATATATACAATCTGACCCCAGCATTGATATATTCTTTAAATACCTCCTGATTTTTCTTCTCGCTATAATTATTCTTGTCTGCTCTGGTAACCTCTGCCTACTCTTTGTGGGCTGAGAGGGCGTAGGAATTATGTCCTTCTTACTAATCGGCTGATATCACGCTCGAGCAAACGCCGCCACTGCAGCTTTACAGGCTGTTCTTTACAACCGCATCGGCGACATCGGATTTCTTATAGCTTTTTGTTGGCTTTTAATGAGCGCTCAATCATTAGACCTCCCCTATATTCTCTCAATGCCTCCCTGCCCCTTAGTTTTATTGGGATTTATTACAGCCGCAGCTAGCAAATCCGCTCAATTTGGTTTTCACCCTTGGCTTGCCTCAGCTATAGAAGGCCCAACCCCAGTATCCGCCCTCTTACACTCTAGCACTATAGTAGTAGCAGGAATTTTTCTTCTCATCCGCGTCCACCCCTTACTGTCCCTAGTCCCCTCAGCCTTGACTATTTGTCTTTGTCTTGGCGCCATATCTACATTCTTCGCTGCCACTTATGCCTTAATACAAAATGACATCAAAAAGATTATTGCCTATTCAACTTCCAGCCAACTAGGCCTAATAATAGTAGCTATCGGCCTTAACCTCCCCTACCTCGCCTTCTTCCACATCTGCACTCATGCATTCTTTAAAGCAATACTATTCTTATGCTCCGGCCTCATTATCCACTCGCTCAATAATGAACAAGACATCCGAAATATAGGAGGACTTCAGCACGCTCTTCCAACAACGACCACATGTCTCTCCATCGGCAGCTTTGCCCTTATAGGAACCCCATTCCTTGCCGGCTTCTATTCTAAAGACGCCATCATTGAAGCAGCAAGCACATCCTACGTAAACTTCGCAGCTCTCCTTCTGACACTCGTAGCTACTGCATTTACCGCAGTTTACAGCATGCGTTTAATTTACTTCGCTTCTATGATGGAGCCCCGAATAAACCCCATTTTAACATGTAATGAAAATGATGACCGGGTCCTAAACTCACTAACACGCCTAGCTCTAGGTTCCATCCTGGCTGGGATTTTAATCTTTAAAACCACATTACCCAATCACCCCCACATCCACACCATGCCAATGTACATAAAACTAACCGCCCTAATCATTACAATTCTCGCTTTTACCATCGCCTATGAGCTAACAAAAACTCTTTGAACTGCGGTTCCTAAAAATTTAGCATCTGAAAAATTTGACCCCTCATTCCATAACCACTTACTTCACCGCGCTACTACCGTAGTAACCCTCAACTCAGCTGGACAAATCATTGCTCATGTTCTAGAGTCTATTATTCACAAAAAACTAGGGCCCGACTACTCTGAACGCTTCCAATCAACCCCAATTAAAGTGGTACAAGTAACCCAGACCGCCCGGATCAAAACTTACCTCTCAGCTTTTTTTGTCACTTTACTTTTCACGATCTTAGTCTTAAAGATTATTGGACCTATTATTAGGGCCTACGCACACCTATGTGCTGACTTTTTTACCTGACAACTGCCACCTAATAAAGTCTACCCGCTCTACAAATCTCACAGCCCGCAAAGCTCCTCCTCCCTGATGCCCTCGCACTACCTCAAAAACTACAAACAAAGTCAACAACAAACTTCACCCCCCGAATAGTAAAAGTCACCCCCCGCTGCACAACATATTCCCAGCTGCCCACACCTCATCACTTCCCACCTCCCACCCAGGCCCAAACAAAAAGTTTATTCCCCCATAGTCCGCCTGTAATCCCCAGAAAACTAGTAACAAATTGTATACTACAAGATAAACTATAACCACTCGGTTTCCCCACGCCTCTGGGTAAGGCTCCGCCACCAGAGCAGCACAATAAGCAAACACAACTATTATTCCCCCTAAATACACGAGAAATAACACTAAAGATAGAAAACTAACCCCTCACTTTATCAACATCAAACACCCAGCCCCAGAACCCCCAACTAACCCTAAAGCCGCATAATAAGGCGAGGGATTTGAAGCCACCGCCAAAAGTCCCACTAATAAACATAATTCTGTTATCATTATTTCTGCCAGGACTTCAACCTAGACCTACAGCTTGAAAAACTGTTGCTGTAATTCAACTACAAAAACCCTTATGACACCTACAATACGTAAATCTCACCCCCTCCTTAAGATTATTAACGGCTCATTCATTGACCTCCCAACCCCCTCCAACATCTCCGCCTGATGAAATTTTGGGTCGCTGCTGGGTGTGTGTTTAATTGTCCAAATTGCCACTGGCCTATTTCTAGCCATGCACTACACAGCTGACACTTCCCTAGCGTTTTCATCTATCGCTCACATCTCCCGAGACGTAAACAATGGCTGACTTCTTCGCAACCTTCACGCCAATGGCGCATCATTCTTCTTCATCTGCATCTATCTCCATATCGGACGGGGTCTTTATTATGGCTCCTACCTCTATAAAGAGACGTGAAACATTGGGGTGATCCTCCTGTTTTTAGTAATAGCTACAGCTTTTGTAGGCTATGTTTTACCATGAGGCCAAATGTCTTTCTGAGGCGCTACAGTAATTACTAACCTCCTCTCAGCTGCTCCCTACATCGGCTTTGACTTAGTCCAATGAATCTGAGGCGGCTTCTCGGTAGACAATGCTACCCTCACCCGATTCTTTACATTCCACTTCATCCTCCCGTTCATTATCGCAGCTCTAAGTATAATTCACCTTCTATTCCTCCACCAAACAGGCTCATCCAACCCCACAGGACTCAACTCTAACCTAGACAAAGTCTCGTTCCACCCCTATTTTTCCTTCAAAGATCTCTTCGGGTTTGTAATCCTTCTTGGCGCCCTTGCAGCCCTATCAACCTTTTCCCCCAACCTACTTGGCGACCCAGATAATTTCACGCCAGCCAACCCCCTAGTCACACCCCCCCACATCAAGCCAGAATGATACTTCCTATTCGCCTACGCCATCCTTCGCTCAATCCCCAATAAACTAGGCGGAGTCCTCGCCCTTCTCTTTTCTATCCTAGTTCTCTTCTTAATGCCTTTTACCCACACCTCTAAACTCCGCTCCCTAATATTCCGCCCCATCGCTAAAATCTTTTTTTGAACTCTAATTGCAAACACAACTATTCTCACATGAATCGGAGGTCAGCCTGTAGAAGACCCCTTCATTATCATCGGCCAAATCACCTCAATCCTCTACTTCTTAATCTTTGTCCTCCTCGTTCCCACTTTAGGCCTCTTAGAAAACAAACTTCTCAAAATCTAA